ACTACCAGAAATTCAATGCGTAATCTCAGCATTCAATGTGTATTCCTGAATAATCTAATTTTTCAATTATTCAACCATTTCATTTTACCAAGTTCAACGTTAGCCAGATTAGTCAACATTTATATGTTTCGATGCAACAACAAGATGTTATTTGTAACAAGTAGTTTTGTTGGTTGGTTAATTGGTCACATTTTATTCATGAAATGGGTTGGATTGGTATTATTCTGGATACGGCAAAATCATTCTATTCGATCTAATAAGTACCTTGTGTCAGAATTGCGAAATTCTATGGCTCGAATTTTTAGTATTCTCTTATTTATCACCTGTGTCTACTATTTAGGCAGAATGCCGTCGCCTATTGTTACTAAGAAACTGAAAGAAACCTCAGAAACAGAAGAAAGGGGAGAAAGTGAGGAAGAAAGCGATGTAGAAACAACTTCCGAAACGAAGGAGACTAAACAGGAACAAGAGGGATCCACCGAAGAAGACCCTTCCTTTTATTCGGAAGCCCTTTATTCGGAAGAAAAGGAGGATCCGGACAAAATAGATGAAACAGAAGAGATCCGAGTGAATGGAAAGGAAAAAACAAAGGATGAATTCCACTTTCAATTTAAAGAGACATCCTATAAAGATAGCCCTGTTTACGAAGATTCTTATCTTGATACCTATCAAGATAATTGGGAATTGGGAAGACTTAAAGAAGAGAAAAATGAAAAGGATTATTTCTGGTTTGAAAAACCTTTTGTTACTTTTCTTTTTGATTACAAACGATGGAATCGTCCATTGCGGTATATAAAAAATAATCGATTTGAAAATGCTATATAATTAAGATAAATATAATAAGTAAGATAAATATAATAAGATAAATATAAGATAAATATAAATAGAATTATAAATATAAGATATATATAAATAGAATTGAATTAATATTCAAATTCAATTCTTAGTTAATACTAAACTAATAAAAATTTAAAATTGCAAAATAAATCGAAAAATGAATAAAAAGATTGATACAGAAGATAAATACAAGAATAAATAAGACGAAATTCGTCCACCTCCCATAGATTTAATCCCTTCCCCTATAAAAAAACTTGTAATACCAACTCCGTTTGTAATTCCATCAATTATACGTCTATCAAAAAATTGAGTTAGTTCAGTTAATCCTCTTATACCTATGGTAAAAACCCTAGTATAAAAACTATCTATATAACCACGATTATATGACCAATTGTATATTACATTTTTTATTTGGTCCAAGAAAGTTCTTTTAAAAGTCCCTTTTACAAAAAAATTTATTAAATCCAAATTTTTTAAAAATGAATAAGTGGACCCATAGAAAATATATGCTATGAATAATCCGAGAATCCCTATACTTACTGAAAAAATGGCATTTGTGAAAAATTCATATGAATTTACAGGATAATCCGAACGGACATGAAAAAGATTTGTTGATGGCGTTAACCATTTCGATAATATATCAAAATCGATTATTCCTTCATCAAAATGAATTCCTATTGATCCAATGAACAAAGTAAATATTACTAATATAATAAGAGGAAATAACATGGTATTGTCCGATTCGCGAGGATACATAGAAGTATATTTATTTCCAAAATAAGTACTAAAGTATCGTATCCTATTTCGTACATTATTATCAATTTTGGATGTATTTTTTGAAAAAAAAGAGACCTTATTATTAGTTGTTGATAAAAGTAAATTTCTATTGACTCCCCGGGGTCTTTCTTTTCCCCATAGAGATATTAAATATAACGAACTATTTTTAGTGCTACTGTAATTTTTAAAATGAACACGTAAATGCCCATTAAAGGTAAGTAAATATACCCGAAACATATAAAATGCGGTTAATCCTGCTGTGAAAAACGCTATTATTGAGAAAATTGGAGAATACAACCAACTATCATTAAGAATTTCATCTTTAGACCAAAAACAAGCAAGAGGTGGAATACCACAAAGAGAAAGTGTACCCAATAAAAAAGTCGTTCTTGTAATTGGAACATATCTTGTTAAACCACCCATAAGAACCATATTCTGACTTTTTTCTGGTGAATATCCAACAATAGGTTCCATTGAATGAATAATAGATCCGGATCCCAAAAACAATAAAGCTTTAGAATAGGCATGAGTGATCAAATGGAATAAAGCAGCTCGATAAGAACCTATACCTAGAGCTAACATAATATAACCCAATTGAGACATTGTAGAATAAGCTAAGCTTCTTTTAATGTCTCTTTGAGCAAGAGCTAAAGTAGCCCCTAAAAGTAGTGTTATTACACCTATTAAAGAAATTAAATTCATTATATAAGGTATAGCTATGAAAAGAGGAAGAAGGCGAGCTACAAGAAAAATGCCTGCTGCTACCATAGTAGCAGCATGTATAAGAGCCGAAATAGGAGTGGGTCCTTCCATGGCATCAGGTAACCATACGTGAAGAGGAAATTGCGCGGATTTTGCAACTGCACCAAGAAATAATAAAGAAGCACATAAAGTAGCAAATAAGGAATTGATCCCATTATTATGGATTAAGTTATTAGTGATTTCGAACAAATCGCGAAATTCGAAACTACCAGTTATCCAATAAAAACCTAAGATTCCTAATAATAAACCAAAATCCCCTACACGATTAGTTATAAAAGCTTTTTGACAAGCACTTGCTGCAGTTGGTCGTGTGAACCAAAACCCGATTAATAAATACGAACACATTCCCACAAGTTCCCAAAAAATATAAATTTGTAGCAAATTGGAACTAGTAACCAATCCCAACATAGAAGTATTGAAAAAACTCATATAAGCAAAAAATCTCAAATATCCTTGATCGTGAGACATATAATTGTCACTATAAATAAGAACCAAGATTCCAACCGTAGTAATTAATATTGACATAATAGAAGTAAGTGGATCAATCAAGTGTCCGAACTCTAAGGAAAGATCATTATTGATGGTCCAAGACCATATATATTGATATATAAAACTTCCATTTATTTGTTGAATAGACAAATTGGCCGAAAATACCATAGCTATACTTAAGAGTAAAATACTAGTAAAAGCCCACATGCGACGAATTTTTTTTGTTGCTGTCGGAATAAGTAAAAGTCCAACTCCTATTGACATAGTAACAGGAAGTGGAAGAAAAGGTATTATCCATGCATATTGATATGTATGTTCCATAAGAAAAGAAATGCCACTTTTTTTCTTACAATTGATAATTGTTTCCGATTCACCAATTCTTATCTCTTTCGAAAAAAAAAAATAATAAAATAAATCACCAAAAAAGATATGAAAAAAATCAATCAAGAAATTAATTCTGAATTATTCTTATTTTTTTTTTTTATATTTGAAATATTCCAAAATTTACAATTGGTTGGTCAAACAAAACAAATAATCTGACCAAATACCTAGGTAAAGGTTTTATTAACTAAGGAAAAATTTTTAGTAAAATACAGAATATGTAGTGCTATATTTTAGAATTTTGGTAATTTATAAACATATTATATACTCTAGTAAATCTAGTAAGAAAAAAGGGTTAGACCAAAAAAAGATTTCGTTTTTAGAATTTCTTTTTTTTTTTTAGAGTGGAATAATTACCTAACTTGTTATGTAATTAATTGATTGGATTCCAATTCTATAAGGAAAACTTCTCGTTCTCGGAAATCTTATGATACTCCTGACTTCGTATAGAACTGAAATAAAAAAAGATTAATGTTACCTAAGTAATGGAATGTCTTGTTTAACAGATCAACGACTAGTTTAGTCGTTTAGTTCGAATTCTAATTTTCATTATGGACATAACACTCTAAACTAAATTTCTTTTTCTTTTCTCCTATTTTGTTCCTTTGTATATATTCTATTTATATATATGTTATTATATATCGATATGTAATGTGTTATGTCCACGTAACGTATATATCATGTATACATGTATACATAAAGATATTTGTATTATCTATTTGTCTGTTAAGGTAAAAAAATGTATATTAAATAAAAAGTCTATATAAAAAAATTATCGACATACTAGCGACATACATAGAATAAGTATAGATAATAACTAAAAATAAGATCTAGTTTGAACAATACATGTCTTTCACATACAACGATAAACATAAGTAACCCTTTTTTTTGAATGGCAGTTCCAAAAAAACGTACTTCTATGTCAAAAAAACGTATTCGTAGAAATATTTGGAAGAAAAAAGGATTTTTAGCTGCAGGAAAAGCTTTTTCTTTAGCGAAATCGGTTTCCACTGGGCATTCAAAAAGTTTTTTTGTGCGACAAACAAATAATAAAGTCTCAGAATAATGTCAATTGACATAGCCCAAAAACCTCATCTTAAAAAAGATGAATAATTTGCATTAACTAATATGTTTTTTTCTATTAAATTCCTCAATATTAGTTAGAACGAACTACGGTGATATATCGAATAAGAGTTTTTGTATACTGGGTTCTAAGTAGTTTTTTCCTATCAATGTACTTTTCACAATAGAAAAATAGAAAAATATTTTTTATTCTATTGTGAAAAGTACAGTATAATTGCAATAGAGATTCAAACTTTTTTCTTCTATGCCTATGCAAAAACTTAATTGTTTTGGTAAATCTTATAATATATTCGATTTTCTAAATTATATGCTCTGCTTCAATGACGAGTATTAGTACTTTAAATTATAAATTCTACTAAGGTCTGGAAATCAGTAGAAAAATAAAAAATTGTTTGTATTTAGTGCGGAAATTGTGATAGATATGAAATCCGAGTTATTTTATTTTGTTCATTGAACAATCCATTTTTTTCTTTTGAGTCCCTGAAATCCAGCTAAATGAAAAACAAATCATCAAAAACAAGAAAAAATGGAAAAAACTACAATTCTTAGTTTTATACCTTAACAGGAAAAAATTTTGGAGTTCCAGCTGTTTCTTGAGAATTGAGTTTCTAGTACGTGAAAGTTTATTGTTAAAAAACTCACAACGATAATAACTAAAGTGAAGATTCAAATATGAATTTATATGATTCTTTATTTATCGATTCGAATGTTTCCTGAACTATATGGAATCCTGGAATCTCGACGATTAAATATGAATTGACTATTATTATTTCAAGTAAGCCGCCATGGTGAAATCGGTAGACACGCTGCTCTTAGGAAGCAGTGCTAAAGCATCTCGGTTCGAGTCCGAGTGGCGGCATTCTCGAAAAGAAAAGAGATATAATAGAGCCTAAAATGTATTCAATTCCCGATTTCCAATTCTGTAATGGAACTTTATTTTATGATATTTGCGACTTTTGAACATATATTAAGTCATATTTCTTTTTCGATCATTTTAATAGTGATTCCGATTCATTTGATGACCTTATTAGTCCACGAAATTATCGGATTACGTGATTCGGCAGAAAGGGGGATGATAGCTACTTTTTTCTCAATAACAGGATTATTAGTTTCGCGTTGGATTTATTCGGGACATTTTCCGTTAAGTAATTTATACGAGTCGGTTATCTTCCTTTCATGTAGTTTCTCCATTATTCATATGATTCCAAAAATACGGAACCATAAAAATTTTTTAAGCACAATAACTGCACCAAGTACCATTTTTACTCAAGGTTTTGCCACGTCGGGTCTTTTAACTGAAATGCATCAATCCGCAATATTAGTACCTGCTCTACAATCTCAGTGGTTAATGATGCATGTAAGTATGATGTTATTAAGCTATGCAGCTCTTTTATGTGGATCGTTATTATCAGTCGCTCTTCTAGTCATTACATTTCGAAAAAACACCAATATTTTTTGTAAAAGCAATAATTTCTTCATTAAGTCATTTTTATTTGGGGAGATTGTATATTTGAATGAAAAAAGAAGTGTTTTAAAAAATACTTCGTTTCCTGCATTTCTAAATTATTACAAATATCAATTAACTGAACGTTTGGATTATTGGAGTTATCGTGTCATTAGTCTAGGATTTACCTTTTTAACCATAGGTATTCTTTGTGGAGCAGTATGGGCTAATGAGGCATGGGGGTCCTATTGGAATTGGGACCCCAAGGAAACTTGGGCATTTATTACGTGGACCATATTCGCGATTTATTTACATACTAGAACAAATCAAAATTGGAAAGGCACGAATTCGGCACTTGTGGCTTCTATAGGATTTCTTATAATTTGGATATGCTATTTTGGTATCAATTTATTAGGAATAGGTCTACATAGTTATGGTTCATTCACATTAACATCTAATTGAATAAAGTACATGAAGAATACATAAGATAAAAACATCGTTCCATATATAAGGAAAGGTTCTTTTTATGACTTTTCGAGAACCATTTGAATCACGAAATCATTCACATGGTTCTCGAAAAGTAGAGATACATCTAATTACAATTCGTATTCACTTTATTTTGCGTTTTCATTATACAGTACAGCGAATTAGTTGAAATATTTTAAAACTAAAGAATTATAAGACTTTCTATCTCATTAATGAAAAACTATCTATGATAATAATAGGATAGGATAGCTTGTACCCTATCAACTGATAACGAGAGAACGAAATCCGGATAAATACCAATCCCTATTACGGGTAAAAAGATACAGATTGAAAGAAATAGTTCTCGTGGTCCAGAATCGAAAAAATTCGAGTTTGGAACATTAAAAAACTTGTATCCATAGAACATCTGACGTAACATCGATAATAAATAAATAGGAGTTAATATCATTCCAATTGCCATTACAAATGTAATTAGCATTTTGGGCATTAAAAGATATTTGGGACTAGTAATTAGGCCAAAAAATACTACTAATTCTGCAACAAAACCACTCATTCCTGGTAATGCAAGCGAAGCCATTGAGAAGCTACTGAACATGGTAAATATTTTTGGCATTGGGATCGATATACCGCCCATTTCTTCGAGATAAACAAGACGCATTCTATCACAACTCGTTCCCGCCAAGAAAAAAAGTGCAGCACCAATAAATCCATGAGAGAGCATTTGTAAAATGGCTCCATTGAGCCCCATGTCAGTTATAGAACTAAGTCCTATAATTATGAAACCCATATGAGATACAGAGGAATAGGCTATTCTCTTTTTTAAATTGCGTTGACCCAGAGAAGTTGAAGCTGCATAGATTATTTGTATTGTTCCTATTATCACCAACCAGGGAGAAAATAGAGAATGAGCATGGGGTAATAATTCCATATTGATACGAATCAATCCATATGCTCCCATTTTTAATAAGATTCCAGCTAAAAGCATACATGTACTGTAATGTGCTTCTCCATGGGTATCCGGTAACCATGTATGTAGGGGTATAATTGGTAATTTGACAGCATAAGCAATAAGGAAGCCAAAATAAAATATTATTTCTAATGCCACAGGATATGATTGATTAATTAATCTTTCAAAATCTAATGTTGGTTCATTGGAACCATATAAACCCATACCTAGAACACCTATTAAGAAAAAAATGGAACCCCCCGCAGTGTACAAAATAAACTTAGTAGCCGAGTAGAGACGTTTTTTTCCTCCCCACATGGATAAAAGTAAGTAAACAGGAATTAATTCGAACTCCCACATGATGAAAAAAAGTAAAAGATCTCGAGAAGAAAATAATCCTATTTGACCGCTGTACATTGCTAGCATCAGAAAATGGAACAACCGCGAATTTCGAGTAATTGGCCAAGCCGCTAAAGTTGCTAAAGTAGTGATAAATCCTGTCAGTAAAATGGGTCCTATGGAAATTCCATCGATTCCCAGTCTCCAGTGGAAATCAAAAACATCTATCCATTTATAATCTTCTTTCAATTGGATTAATGGATCATCCAATTGGAAATGATAACAGAATGCGTAAGTCGTTAGAAGGAGTTCTAACAAGCATATACATATAGTATACCACCTAAACATCTTATTCCCTCTATGAGGGAATAAGAAAATTGCGGAACCCGCAAATATTGGCAAAACAACTAGTATTGTTAACCAAGGAAAATCACTCGTGATAAAGACAAGATACGTTTTGACCAGAAAAACCCGTGCTCGAAATTATCAATTTTCTCGAGTACGGGCTTTTGTCGGTAAAGAGGAATCAAATGATTCAAGTAGAGTTTTTTATAACGTATCAATAAGTTTTTTATAACGTATCAATAAGATAGGGCCATACTGCGAGTTGTTTCAGGTCCTAAATAAACACGAACACTCAAAAAATCTGTTGGGCAGGCGGATTCGCATCTCTTACAACCTACACAGTCCTCGGTTCTTGGCGCGGAAGCAATTTGCTTGGCTTTACATCCGTCCCAAGGTATCATTTCCAATACATCTGTGGGGCAAGCTCGTACACATTGAGTACACCCTATACATGTATCATAAATTTTTACTGAATGTGACATTGAATCTCGAAATTTTCGTTTTTAACATAAAAAATTTTCGATCTGGTGCAATTACAAATTCAACTTACATAGTAACTGATTCATTAATAATAAATGAATCATATGTATATTGTAGACACCAGACGAAGCAGTGGTTTATCAAAATTTTAACAATCAATAGATTTCTTAATCTAATCTGTTTATGAGAAAAGGCCAAGAGACTTTGATTTGCGTTTCACCAATCATGATCATACGAGTTGCATATATTGAATTTAAATTGGTCAACAAGTTGGTCATCCTTATTTCAATATTCATATTTATTTCAATATGAATATAATAAATTCAATTCAAGAACTTCAAATAATATATATATAGTAATATATTATTATATATATATATATATATATATTATTTGATATATATATATATTAGATATCGTTAACTTTGATTTTAGTTAACTTTTATTTTTATTTATTTGATTTTAGATAGTTAACTTAGTTATCTATATTTATCTAAATATCTAAATTTCTATCTAAATTTCGAATACTCTCGAAATTTAGATAGTATTTCAAATATGATTTTTATTATGTGCTTCTCTTTATATGATTATTATATATAATTGATTCTGACTAATTATTCAACAAATTCGATTGATTGATACGAGTTGATTTTCTGTTACGATGGATTGACGAAACAATAGCTAGTCCAATAGCTGCTTCAGCAGCTGCAATGGCTATAATAAAGATTGAGAAAATATCTCCTTTTAATTGGCGACTATCAAATAGATCAGAAAATGTTACGAGATTTATATTAACCGAATTTAGTATAAGCTCAAGACACATAAGTGCTCTAACCATGTTTCGACTTGTGATCAATCCATAGATACCGATAGAAAATAAATAGACACTTAAAAAAAGTACATGCTCAAACATCATTGATTAACTCCTTATCAATACCAATTCATTTCAATATGAAAAACAAGTCAATCGATTCAATTAATTAAAATTGAATAATTACACAACAAAATTAAAGTATTGGCGGTAGAGAGATTTAACTAAAAAGTGCGATTTGATTTTTTAGATTCAAAAATGGAATTCTAAGAATTTTACGTTATTCAAAGTATTTATTATTGCCGAGCCATAGTAATTGCACCTATCAAAGAAACTAAAAGAATTATAGAAATCAGTTCAAACGGAAGATAAAAATCTGTTGATAAATGAATGCCAATTTGTTGAACATTATTTATTAGGTCCTGTTCAATAATCTGGTTTGATCTTGTAGTCCAAATAATTCCGTACCATGACGTATCTGGGATAGTAGTAATTAGTGAAAAAAGAATAGTTATACAAATTAGGGAAGTGCCCCCATCTCCAATGGTCCAAAGATCGGAATCAGTGGAATATTCTGAACCATTCATGAACATTACAGCAAATATGATCAAGACATTTATGGCTCCTACATAAATAAGGAGCTGTGCGGCAGCTACAAAATCGGAGTTCGATGAAATATAGAATAAGGATATACAAACAAGAACCAACCCCAATGAAAAGGCAGAATAAATTGGATTGGTAAGTAATACTACCCCGAGACCCCCTAATACAAGAACTAAGCCCAAAAATACCACAAGAATATCATGTATTGGTCCAGGTAAATCCATTATATATAAAATAGCAAATAAATAACTTGAAATATTTCATGACCTTACTAAATGGTCCAGGAAAGGAAAAGGGGTTACCCGATTTTTTTGTGTATAGAATATTGTATACGATACATTTATAATTTATAATTGAATTCCATTTTATATGGATTAATGTAGATATACATAAAATTATAGGGCCAATCCCGGGTTTTTATTTTATCCGAAAGAAAAAAGAAAAGAATATTTGTAATAATAGTTTAAATTGTATCTTTCGAAATCATCAAATCACAAAAAATGGATTCTCAGTTTAAATCAAACAGTCATTCTCAGCAATCACTAGTTATTAGTTTTTATTTGTAATTACTGACTAACCAAAATAAAAAACTTGGATCCTTTATTTTATATAAAAACCAAATCTTAGTAATTGGTAATCGTTCTTGAATCAAAAGGTTTATCTTTGTCTATTTTGCTTTGAGTCGAATTTATAACTGTTTGAATTGTGTAATCTCCAATTATTGAAATTGGTAATCGACCCAAAGCAATTTGATTATAATTCAATTCGTGACGATCATAAGTCGAAAGTTCATATTCTTCGGTCATTGATAAACAATTTGTTGGACAATACTCGACACAGTTACCACAAAAAATACAAACTCCGAAATCAATACTATAATTAAGCAATTGTTTCTTTTTAATATCTTTTTCAAATCTCCAATCTACAACGGGTAAATCTATCGGGCATACACGAACACATACTTCACAAGCAATACATTTATCAAATTCAAAGTGGATTCGGCCCCGGAAACGTTCTGATGTGATTGCTTTTTCATAAGGATATTGAATAGTTACAGGTAAACGATTTGTGTGGGATAAGGTAATTATGAAACTTTGACCAATGTACCTTGCAGCTCGTATTGTTTGTTGACCATAATTCATGAACCCAGTTACCATAGGGAACATATTGGAGATATCCCTGAATAAATTGATGTTTCTTTCTCTTGTTTGAGAGAGGTTAGGACTCTAAAAGGTTGTTAGCTTATTCTGTTATTTATAGTGAAACAAGTTGGGAAGAAGTTGTTAATAACAGATTACCGAGAGAAATTGGTAAAAGAAATTTCCATCCAAGATTTAATAATTGGTCCATTCTCATCCTAGGTAAAGTCCATCTTGTTGTGATAGAAATGAAGAGAAACAAATAAGCTTTAGCTAATGTAATAAAGATACCAATTGTCATTCCAAAAATGCCTGCTAGTTTATTTATTCCGAAAAGCTCAGGAATGGATATGTACGGAATAGATAAATTCCACCCACCTAAGTAAAGAACTGTTACAAATAATGAAGAAACTAATAAATTTAGGTAAGAAGCAAGATAAAATAAACCATATTTTATACCCGAATATTCGGTTTGATAACCTGCTACTAATTCCTCCTCTGCTTCTGGTAAATCAAAAGGCAATCTCTCACATTCGGCTAGAGAAGAAATTATAAAAACAATAAACCCTATAGGCTGACGCCAAAGATTCCATCCCCAAAAACCATATTTTGACTGTGCTTCAACTATATCAACTGTACTTGAACTGTTAGATAATCATAGTCGATAATAACATCACTGTTTCCATCGCTATTCCAAAACCGTACGTGAGACCTCAGCTTCATACGGCTCCTCTATGGCCACAAAAAATGTAAGGACTGGTTCGTTATTATCGTCATCTTTGTTTGGGGGTAGGGTAGATAGAATAAAGATACATTGGAAAGTCCTAAATTAGACCAATGGAATTCTGTCTGCTAGAATAAGAAAAAAAGGGAGCTTCCGAATTGATCTCATCCTTTATAATGCAAATTTTTATTTGTTGGGTAATAACTTAATCTTTCAATAAAATACTTATTATATCAATTAATAAATGGAAAGAAGTAGGCATTTAATTAGTTCACGAATCATGATAATAATTCCATATGTCTGAATATGGATGAGTGAAAGAAAGAATAAATAAAGATTGTTTTTTTATTATTTATTCAATTATTGCATTACATTTCTGTTTTCCTATTCTTCTGTCTCAGAGGAGGGTGCTTAAAAAAAATTAAAGGATTAATTCGTTTTTGATAGTTATTTCTTTAAACAGTGAATAGGAGCATACTCTAGATCGGAATCATAGGGAAGTACTACTTGATCATTTCTACCAATTTCAAGTCCTTATTATATTATGATTCTATTTATGCATAAATACCTCTTTTTTGATACCTTGCATTATCTCCATTACTAATCCTTTGCGTACCTTGGTGTTCCTAACCGCCCACTGACTTTTGATTGATCCCTAGTATAGTACTACATACGAGAAAAGAAGGTAGTAGAAACTCTATACAGTTGATCTTTTGTTTGTGCCCGCTTCAAGATATGATGACTAATCCAAAAATCTCAATCTTGGGGTAAACAGTTTACACTGTTTATGTTTACTTCAACTTTATTCTTGTACATAGGAAATGAGATTTTTTCTTCTTACTTTACTACAAACTTATAAGCTGTTTTATTTCACTCATATAACTATCTGGTTTAACTCAGCAACCCGAATGCTGAATAGAAAAATGCAAATTTCTATTCAATACATTGAACCTCTTTCGTTTTTCTTTTATTTCGATTTTATTTCCAGAAGAGAGGTAAAAGTTCATATTACAACGAATCACACGTAGAGATATTGATAACACACATAGAGTTAATGGTATTTCATAACTAATAGATTGAGCAGCAGCTCGTAGACCACCTGAAAAAGAATATTTATTATTCGACCCATATCCTGACATAAGAAGGCCAATAGGAGCAATACTAGAAATGGCGATCCATAAAAAAACACCTATACTGAGATCAGCTAAAACAAGACGATATCCAAAAGGAATTACTAAATAACTTAGTAGAATTGATATGACCGCTATAGACGGTCCGACACTAAACAAACGAATATCTCCTCGAGATGGGAGAAGATCCTCTTTAAAAAGTAGTTTAGTCCCATCTGCTAGAGCTTGAAGAATTCCCAACGGGCCAGCATATTCAGGCCCAATACGTTGTTGTATTGCTGCAGATATTTCTCTTTCTAACCACACAATTACTAGTACTCCTATTGTGATTCCCAATATAAGAGTCAAAATGGGTACAATCCATATCAGTCCGTAGATTTCTTTTAAAAATTCCGATGTAGAAAAAGAATTGATAGTTTGTACTTCTGTTGTATCAATTATCATTTCAACGATCAACTTCTCCCATAATGATATCTATACTACCTAATATCGTCATGATATCAGCCAATTTCATTCTTTTAACTAGCTGAGGAAGAATTTGCAAATTAATAAAACCGGGTGGACGAATTTTCCATCTCCAAGGGAAAACGCTATTATCTCCTATCAAATAAATTCCTAATTCTCCTTTTGGTGCTTCCACTCTTACATAAAGTTCTTGTTTCGACAATTCAAAATTGGGTGAAGGTTTTTTACTAATAAATCTATATTCAAAATCATTCCATTCGGAATTCTTTGCTCTAGCAAAGCGTCGGACTTCTAAATTCTCATAGGGTCCTCCAGGAATTCCTTCTAGAGCCTGCTGAATAATTTTTATGGATTCTCTCATTTCGCCGATTCGTACTAAATAACGAGCTAATGAATCTCCTTCTTTTTGCCATTGGACTTCCCAATCGAATTCATTGTAACACTCATAATAATCAATTTTACGAAGATCCCATGGAATTCCAGAAGCTCGTAACATCGGTCCTGATAAACCCCAATTTACTGCTTCTTCTCTACCAATAATGCCCACTCCTTCAACCCGTTCCAAAAAAATGGGATTCAATGTAATAAGTTTTTCATATTCAACAACTCCTGTTAAAGAATAATCGCAGAAATCTAAACATTTATCTATCCATCCATAAGGTAGATCAGCAGCTACTCCTCCGATGCGGAAATAATTATGCATCATTCGCATACCTGTGGCGGCTTCGAATAGATCATATAGCACTTCTCTTTCTCTGAAAATATAGAAAAAAGGAGTTTGTGCACCAATATCCGCCATAAAAGGTCCAAGCCATAACAAATGAGAAGCTATACGGCTCAATTCCAGCATAATCACTCTGATGTAGCTGGCTCTTTGAGGTACTTGAACATTTTCCAATTGTTCTGGTGCATTTACGGTTATTGCCTCTGTGAACATAGTAGCTAAATAATCCCACCGTGTGACATAAGGTAGATATTGTATAATTGTTCGGTTTTCCGCTATTTTTTCCATTCCTCTGTGTAAATAGCCCAATATAGGTTCACAGTCAATAACATCTTCACCATCAAGAGTAACGATCAGTCGAAGAACACCATGCATTGATGGGTGCTGAGGACCCATATTGACTATCATGAGATCTTTTCTTGTAACTGGTACAGTCATATCTTTTTTTTCCTTAATTCATTATTCCATGAATTCCTCAAAATGAGACTCATCAAAATGAAAAATTGAATACTACTAAAAAATTCAAACGATTAAATTAACGAGTTTTTGGCTCCCGAATATCCAACTGACCAATTAATTTCTTATAACGTACTCTATTTTTCTTTGACAAATAAGCTAATAACCGTTGTCGTTTTCCCAGAATTTTTCGTAGACCCCTTTGCGATAAAAAATCTTTTTTGTGCAATTCCAAATGTGAAGTAAGTCTCCGTATCTTATTGGTAAAACTGAATACTTGAAATTCAACGGAACCCTTGTTCTTGTTTTCGTCTTTTTCTTCTTGTGGAATGATTGAAATGAATGAATTTTTGACCATAAAAAAATTATTCTCTTTTTTTCTTTCTTTTTCATGGATTTTTACGATCAGGAAAAATAAAAATAATAATTATATGTCAGTTATTTTAATCTAGTATAGCAAAAGTTGGATTTATTCATGATTTATTCATATATTACTTTTTTATTTTATCCAAATCAACTTTAAAATTTGATTTGGATAGAAAGGGATAATACTTTTCTACATTAAGGAAATCAAAAATTCCTTTCTATCTAAAAAGATTGTACTGATTTATTTATTCCTATATCCAATTGAATTGATATACCATTAAATCAGTATCATTTACCGAAATATAATCTAATATAGCATATGCGTATATCTTTTGGTTTTCGTATACTGAAAATGTCATGCGATTCACGGGATATAGATATACAGATATGATATCGAAAATATACAATTAAGTAATTCTAAATCGTGGATACATATGTATCCTTGACATACTGAAACGACTGCCATTATTGGTATCAAACCAATAACGATTCATACAAGCTAAATCTTCTAATCGGTAATTGGGCCAAAGATAAAATTTGCCTTTAATGAATTTTTTTACATCCGTATTAAGATACTTGTCCTCATTCAAAAATTTTCCAGAGTTTCTTATGTTGTTTTCATTGCAAAATAATGGATTTCTATCCGTACCATTCCAATTACAAGAATTGAGACAAATTAAAATTCTCAATTCTCTACGACGTCTAGGAGATATAATATGTTCAGGAACAAAGAAATCATAATAATTTTTGTCTCCATTTACAACCATATTGCCATATCGTGTACTGGATTTATCAAAATAATTCGTATCAACATATTTGTCTTTTATGCATTTTCTATTAGTTTGAGTTTGGTACTTATTCTTCTCGACCAACGAAATACTTATTGTTTGATAGATAATGGATTTTCCATCCCTTTTCATAGATAGACGAATTGGTTCGATAATTAATATTCCTTTTTTTATCAATTGTGTAAGAGCTAGATCTTTCTGAAGCAGCATTACATCCAGATGCATCTCTCCTCTTTGAATCGAGGATATAGCAATTTCCTTTGGATTTAGCAGTCTAAGTAAGAGACAATATACCTTGATATTATTGATCATTCTTTGATCCAAGGAGTCATCCCATCTTAATTGAAAAAGGAAATATTTTTTCAGGAAAAAATCTAGTTCCGCTTCCTTGCTTTTCTTTGATTGTTTTTTCTTTTTACCTTTTTTAATGTCTGATCTCGCGTAATCTTCTTCTATATATTTTTTTTTGTTTTCTTTTCGTAGATCGGCTCCAAGATTTACTTGGGCCTCTTGTTCGTTTTTTTGTTGGTTGGAATTTTCCAATTTAAGATATTTTTTTTTATTTACGTTGATGTTTTTACTTTGACGTTTATTTTCATAAATAGAAAAATTGAAAAGAAGTAATTTTATTGGTATAATCCATGGTTTAATCTTATATGTATCAAAAAGTAGCACAAATTCTGGGAAGAACCAAGGTTCTAGATTTGCTACGGTACGATAAACTCTTTCTTGATTCATTCCCATCCAATCAAAAAAGTGTTTTTTTTTATTGGATTGATTGATTTCGTGATCAATCGTAAGAGAAAAAATCTCTTTATTTTTCACTTTATTTTTAATTTTTTTGTAAGTTTTAGTATTTTTCGCAATTTTGGTACAGATATGTGTATTGACCCAGGTCTCAATATCAATATTTTTTCTAAGACAAAAACAGAGAATTCGACAATCAAAATATTTTCTATCTAGATTTTTATGTGTATCAATAATATATCCTTCTTCTCGATAATCACTAATTGCTATACTTACCAATACATAAAATGATTCGGGTTTTAGTGTATTGAAATTATATGGAATTTTTTGACCCCTGTTTACTTGTAATCTTGACCCAGAAATATATAAGTCCTTCTTATCCCCATAATTAAGATATTCATGTGATAAAAGATCATATCGGTAGGGTTTTTTTAATTTTGCTTTTTTACTTTTCAATGAATCCACTGCATAGTAATTTTGTTTCACGTAATTAATTAATTGGTCTTTTTCTTTTTTATATGAATCCAATTTAAGTGAGTCTTTTTTTCGAATCGTACAAATTCGATTTCGCCATTTTTGTGGTACTAATCGAACCCATTTGGTCTGAGATAAATTGTATTGATAATGACCCTTTAACCAGTTTTTCCATTCAATCATTCCAGACTTATCAACTGTCTTATGTCTTGATTTGGAATCAAATATTTCTCGTGTCATACAATAAGCCTTGATTTTATCCTTAATAAAAGGATAGGTTATATGATATTGAAATAGAGATTTCAAGTGATAATTGTTAAGTAATTGGGTTTGTGATAATTTATAAAATACATATGCTTGGGACAAGGAAGATAAGTCATAATAAATTGTTGAATTATTATTATTAAGATTAGTATTAGAAAACGACTTTTTTATAGTGGAAAAAAAGTTCAGTGTATTTTGATCTGTTTCATCAATTCCTTCTTGATTTGTTTCATCGTTGTAAATAGATTTATTGATAATTTTTTTTGTTGATTCAACGAAAAGTTGTAAATTTCTTCTGGGAATATGAATCATGCACAGCATGATATCTATAGATATATTTTCAATGAAAGATTTCATAAAATAATGTGATTTACGTATTAATCGGATATTTTGTCTTTTGAATACCTGTCCAATATGTTTCTCTGCTTCCGCTCTTTGATCATCACAAGTTAGAACTACTTTTTTCTTGTCTTTTGTGATTTCTTCTATTTGATTCCTGATTGTGATTGTTCTATCCGAAAGATCGTTCATTTTTTTTTCTATGAGTGAATAATTTGTCCAATTCATAGATTGGATTTGAATGGTCGATTCACGAATCATCGTATTATTGATTTTTGAATCTTTTCTATTCTCAGCCGGTTCAAATATTTTCACCTTGCTCAATTCAAATCCTAAAATTGGGTTTACTTTTTCAACTTCCTTCATTATTTGTTTTAAAATAGGAACTATTTTGGTGATCCATCTTGTTTTTTCTTTTGCAACTTTTAGAAGTATAAAAATTTTTTTTTTCGCTTTTCTTATTTTTTTTTCAAGTTCTTTATAAATGGGTTCAAAAAAGGAAGGTCTTTTTCGGGGACTTCCAAAAGGGAGTTCCGTTTCCATTCCCCAAACTGTTAAAAAACAAAAATTCTCTTTTTTTCCTTTTTTTTTCATTTGATCTGTAGGATGAGATCGTATTTTTGATCTTCGCCAAGGTTTCAGGGAGAAAGGAAATAGAATCTTTATCTGAATACCGTCTGTTAACCAATCTTTGGGAAATTCTGTTTCTGATAATTGAACACCATTATAGGTGCATTTAACATGCATTTCTCTATTCCAGTCTTTCAAATCCTCATACCATTCGGGGAATTGGAATAATAACATACGGCCCATATTTTTAGCTATTATCAATGAAGGTATTACAATGTATTTTCTAAGAAAAGATTGGGATACTAACATTAAACCTCTTATTGTTTGAGCAAATATAATGCTATCCCAAGTTTCTGATATTGCTATCCGTTCATTTTCCTCTTTTTTCTCCTCGTTTTTTTTCTCCCTTTCCCTTATCTCTTCCTCTTCAAAATATGAAATTTCCAATTCTGGTTCTCTCTCGACCGAATCCCTAAAAATTCGATTCATCATTTCATAGATATCAAAAGAAGAAAAAAAAAATGTTTTGTCTATTCGATCTAAGAAAAGTGGGGAATGCGCATTTGCTTGAAACATTTCCCAAATAACTGTTTTACGTCTTTGAGCACGCATGGATCCTTTTATTATATCCCGACGATAATCAGATTGTTGCGAGTAACGTATTAAAGCCACCTCTTCCGCTTGATCACTAGTATCTGGATTAATAGTATTTGTAGTAGCAATAGAATTGGTATTCTGATCATTATCAGTATAAATTACTACTCGTTTGGCTTTTCTTGAACGAATTTCTGGATCTTCTATGGGTTCTTCCTCATTTTCTTCCTCCTCTTCCTCCAAATCATCACTCAATTTGTACGACCATCGAGAAACCTTTTTACTGATTTCGTCTATTACAATCGATTTTTTTCTAGTTGTTTGATCATTTGGATCAGTTGTAATTACATCGAATAGAAATTTCAAAGATTTTGCTCGAGTTTCGAACTCCATTCTTGTTTCTTCTGTCAATAAAGAATATTTTTGCAAATTCAAACTGGGTGTGGGTTCAAAACGAAATTCATTGATTGAAGATAAGGATTTATCAATAGAATTCAGTAATGATTCCCTATCAAGCGGATTCTTTTGATCTGCCAATTTTATAGAAAAATTGGAATTATTAGTAAGTAGTCCATAAATCTTATTTATCCAATGGATTTCCATGGGATTTTCCGGATCTTTAGAAGGGATTAAACCATTTATGGTTGTATGTGAATACAATTTTTTTATTGTTCCACGATATGGTCCATTCAAAAAGGGGTCATACGTTTTGGGCAAGTATTCGTGTTCATTTTCATCATTGCATAATCTGGTCCTTTTTTCGAGCATATCTCGATCAAGAAATTCCTTTTCTTTTTCTAGAGCTTTTGTTCGACTTATCAATTCATTACTCAAGTTGTCCTTTTTTTGTTCATTGGTATAAACCCAATAATCATACTGGTCTTTATGGGAGAATTTTTCTGGTGTATACAACGACATTTTTTTGTCTATCAGTTCCGCAAAAGTAGATAAACTAGGTGGATATGTAAAAGATATGGTTTGTTTTCCATCACTTGGGCATGTATAAAAAAAATATTGTGACATTTCATTTCGTATAGCATTTTCAAATCGATTATTTTTTATATACCGCAATGGACGATTCCATCGTTTGTAATCAAAAAGAAAAGTAACAAAAGGTTTTTCAAACCAGAAATAATCCTTTTCATTTTTCTCTTCTTTAAGTCTTCCCAATTCCCAATTATCTTGATAGGTATCAAGATAAGAATCTTCGTAAACAGGGCTATCTTTATAGGATGTCTCTTTAAATTGAAAGTGGAATTCATCCTTTGTTTTTTCCTTTCCATTCACTCGGATCTCTTCTGTTTCATCTATTTTGTCCGGATCCTCCTTTTCTTCCGAATAAAGGGCTTCCGAATAAAAGGAAGGGTCTTCTTCGGTGGATCCCTCTTGTTCCTGTTTAGTCTCCTTCGTTTCGGAAGTTGTTTCTACATCGCTTTC